GGAACGATATCATAAATAAGACCTCTATTCTCATTCTCAATTATTTCAGAATTCTCATTCTCAATTATTTCAGAATTCTCATTCTCAATTATTTCAGAATTCTCATTCTCAATTATTTCAGAATTTGCATTCTCAATTATTTGAGAATTCTGAGTCTCAATCTTAGTATTTGTATTATGGTTAGGGTCGATCTTTTTCCCAGCCTCCAAATTGACTAGATATTTTTCGAAAAACTTCCAATCAAAGTCCATATATTTTCTTTCAGGTTTTTTCTTTCGCATTTTTTTCAGAGACATATAAACCTTGTCTAGATAATTGTCTAGAGAATTCTTGTCTAGATAAACCTCGTCTAGATAATCCTTGTAATAATCCTTTTCTAGATAAAGCTGGTCTAGAGAATCCTTGAAATAAACTTTGTCTAGAAAACTCTTGTCTAGATAATCCTTGTGATAATCCTTGTCTACATAAGTATTGTCTAGATAATTGTGTAGATAAGTATTGTCTCGATAAAGCTTGTCTAGAAACTTCTTGTCTAGTATACAATCCTTGAAATAAGTCTTGAAAACAATCTCCTCTGGTATATCAAATAAGTCGATCTCTTGGCTCTTATTTACTTGTAATGGCAATTTAGAAATAGAGGAGTCCTTCTTAGTTTCAGAAGAAATGTATTTATATGCTAAAAGATCATATTTATAGTTTTTCTGAAACTTAGTTTTTTGATTTCTTACTAATGAATATACTTCAGAATCATCTTGTTTTTTGGAATGAAGTAATGGGTCTTTTTCATATGAATCTCCTTTATTTAAATCGTTATTTTGAGGCGTATGGCGTCGGTTGACTTTATTTCGCCAGGTTTGTGCGCCTACTCGCTCCCAATGAACCTTAGATAAATTGTATTGAGACTGACCTCTTAACCAGTTTTTCCATGGATTCGTTCCAAAATTTCGAAGTTTCTTATGCTTTAATTCGGAATGAAATATTCCCTGTCTTTCAAAAGAATCCTTTATTGCAGTCTTAAGAAAAAAAGACGTTCCGCGATATTGAAGAACAGATCTTAACTTATCACTAACTAGGGTTTGTGATAATTTGTAAAATACATATGCTTGTGACAGGGAAGATAAATTTGGCAAGGAAGCAAATTTCGGAACAATCTGTGACTTCCGCTTATTTATATTTTTTATAGTCGAACTAAAGGTAATTCTTTTTTGATTTGTTTCAGTATTGGAAAAGTCTTTCTCAAAAAATTTTTTTGTTAAATTGATTCTAGGAATCTGAATGATACATAGAAAGATATCTAGGTATATTTTGTATATTTTTTCAATGAAAATTTTTTGAAAATAATTCCATTTACTTATTAATCGAACATTTCTTCTTTTTACAATTTTCCAAATATTTTTTGGTGATTCTACATTATTATTTTGCTTTTTGTTGTTAGGACTATTATTTAGTCCTGGAGTTACTTTTTTTTTTTCTTTTGTAATTCTTTCTATTTGATTTTTGATTGTGCTTGTTCTATTAATCAGATTTTGTATTTTTTCTTCTGAATTTGTAGAAGCTGTAGATCGAATTTGACTAAATGATTCATGAATTATCTCATTGCTGATTATAGAATCTTTTTCTTTTTGAGTTTCACTCGATTCATCTACTCCTATCCCTTTCAATCTTGTATTTTTTTTTATTATTTTCAAAATTGTGCTTTTTAGAACTAGAACCCTTTCTTTAAGCCGTTTTATGCTTTCTTTAAGCCGTTTTATGCTTTCTTTTGGGTTTCCTAGAACTCTAACAAAATTTTGCTTTATTTTTTGGTTGAAAACGCTTCTTATAAGTCGAAAGGCGCTCCCTTCCAATTTTTCTGCTGCTAATCTTTGACTTTTTTTGCCTAGTTCGTTAAAAATGGGCCCCCAAAAAATGGAAAAGGAACGGTTGGGTCGGGCACCACCCCAAGGATAGTCAGCTAGTCCCCAGAAAGACCTTATAAAAGCATAATCGTTGGTTATCCTTTGTCTATCATCCGCTGTGTGCCAAGGTTTCAACTCTAAAGGCCATAAAACTTTGACCTGAAGACCGTATTCCCACCACTCCTCCGGAAAGTTGCTGATGGATATGACGCCTATAGCAAAACCGTCATCGTTGCATAAAAGATGAGTCTCGTTTTCCCAGTCCTTTCTATCCTCAGCCCACTCGGGCTGCTGCAAAAATAAGATACGACCAATATTTTTAGCTATTATCGCTAAAGGCAATGCAATATATCTTCTAAAATAGGAGTTAAAAATTAATACGATACCTCTTACTCCTAGCCCATAATAAAGCTCATTCCATGCATCTATTCCATCCATCCGGAACAGCTCTTCTTCGGGGTCTAGTTCGATTTTCTCTTTTTTGATTCTTTTCAATTTTTTCCGTTCTTTCAATGCTTTGCTTTTTTTTTCGTCTATCTTCCTTTTTGTCTTCCTTTTTGTCTTCCTTTTTGTCTTCCCTTTTGTCTTCCTTTTTGTTTTTGTCTGTTCTTTCTTAGGTCCCTTAAGAGTGAAAAGGTCCCCTTTTTTGATTCCAAACCTATGCAGCAAATTTTGCATTTTCAAAACAAGGGGTTTCACTACCCTAAAAGAACTAGACAGTGTACTTTTTAAGAAGCCCAAAAAAAGAGGGGAATGCGGAAACATTTCAATCTGTCTTACAACAACTCCGTTTTTACGCCTTAGGACGCTCGCAACACCTTTGATGTCATCCTGATGCCAAAATTGGTCGCGCACCGCTCTCAAGGAGGTCCTCCACACGTCCTTATTCTCGGTTTTCCACTCGATATTGGTGATGAGGCTGCCAACGTGAACATGAGCAAGGCTTTTCTCAAAGTCAATACTATAAGGGTCTCCCCCACTCTTGATCAAATCCTTCTTAACCTTCTCATTAATCTCTTTAGCAATCTCCGGATCAATCTTATTACTATCTTTAGAAAGATTTTTGATAAGTAAATTTTGAGTATCCTGATTCAAAATAATTTCATATTTGTATTGTGCTGATATAATATCAAAGCACTCATTATCTCCCCGCTTGGTCACAAAGGGTTCGCCCAGGTCGTATGCGACCTCGCGGAGTAATACGTATGACCAGCGAGGGACGCGTTGACCGATGTGCGCTCGTCCCACACTTTCTCCCACTTTATAAGTCCTTAGTTGCTTTAGCTTTTTTAGTTTTCGCTGGTTCCAATCAATGCCTCCCCCCCCTTTTTCCCAAGGCTTAGAAAAAAATTTTGCCAAAGGATTATAATATAATTTTCCTTCTGCTCTTAGTTTTAGTGTTTTACTTTTGAGTATCGCGAACATTCTCTCTTCAAATTTTGGGGACTCGAAAATGAAACCTGGCAAAAGGGTCTCATGAATTTGATTTAGAGCAAGGATTTGCTTAAGTTGAGATTCTGTAGGTTCATCGTCGATTCTTTCACGAGATTTTGTAGTTCCATTTTTTTTTCTTCGACGAGATTGCATTGCATTCTTTTTTCTTCCACTAGATTTACGAGATTTAATTACATTGTAGACTTTTTCACGAAATTCACCCAATTGAAGAAGTGCCCTTTCTTCGCTTAGACGTGCTTCTTCGCGTCGACGTGCTTCTTCGCGTAGACGTGCTTCTTCGCGTAGACGTGCCTCTTCTTCCCTTTTCTCCTGTTCTTTGCTTTTCGGTGCCTTTTCTTCGCTTTTCTCCTTTTCTTCGCTTTTCTCCTTTTCTTCGCTTTTCTCCTTTTCTTCGCTTTTCTCCTTTTCTTCGCTTTTCTCCTTTTCTTCGGGATCCTCGATTACTTTTCTAAACTTTTTGATTCTTCCACGAGAGGGCCCATTCAACAAAGGATCATACCTTTTTGGTAGGCAGAGGCAGGTTTCGTTCATTTTCTCAATACAAACCCGAGTCCTTTTGTCGAGTATATCTAGAAAAAGAAATCCCGTGTCTAGAGCCTCAATTCTCTTTATAAACTCGTTATTTAAGTTGTTTTGTCTTTGTTTGTTCTTATAAAGCCAATCTTTGTCTAGTTTATCAAAGGAGAGTCTTTCTACTGTGGACGAAGATATCATCCCTTTCGTCAGTTCCTTAAAACTAGAAAAACTTGGAGGATCTGTAAAAGATATTCTTTTTTTTCCATCACTTCGGCATGTATCAAAAAAATATTGTGAAGCTTCCTTTCTTACAGCCCCAAAAAAGTGTTGATTGCTTATGTATCGTACTGGACGAGTCCATTGAAACTGAAAAAAATCGGCCGCTAAAATGCCTTCCACCACTATGGGTGCTTTTTGATCTTTTTCTTCATCCAGATCCGCTCCCAAACGCGTGGGAGGAATTTCTTCTTTGAATAGCACTTTTTTTCGTGCAATCTCCTCTTTCTTTTCCTCTTTCTTTTCCTCTTCCTTTTCCTCTTCCTCGTCCTCGTCCTCCCAGTAAGTGTCAGCTTCTCGGCCTTGTCTGGCTAACCAATTTGGTTGCAGTTGTGGGGCTTGGACGCTTGTCAGTGGATGTGGAAAAATGAATAAAGGTATTCTGCCTAAATAGTAGGCACAGGTAACAAATAAGAAAATATTCACGAACCGACCCGTGTTTCTCCTCAAGTTTATTAACAGCAAGTACTGAATTTCTGACACAACCCACTGAAAGGTTCGCATAAGGAATTCAAATTCTTCCCCAAGGGACCTAACAAGGTACTGATAAATCTTCTTTTTGTATTTATTCAATTCTGACTTAATGGACTTATTCAATTCTGACACACGGTACTGAAAGTGTGAAAAACGGACCTGAAATTTTGCCCCAAGGTACTTATAAATATACTTATCCAATGCTGACACAAGTTCCTTCTTAGATCTACTCAAAAGATAGATCCGTATCCAGTCGAATAATCTTTTCGTGAATAAAAGGAAACAAATGTGACCAATTAACCAACCAACAAAACTACTTGTTACAAATAACATCTTGTTGTTGCATCGAAACATATAAACATTGACTAATCTGGCTAACGT